CTTCTCCCATAATGATATCTATGCTACCTAGTATCGTCATAATATCAGCCAATTTCATTCTTTTAACTAACTGAGGAAGAATTTGCAAATTGATAAAACCCGGCGGGCGAATTTTCCATCTCCAAGGAAAACCGCTTTGATCCCCTATCAGAAAAATTCCTAATTCTCCCTTTGGGGCTTCCATTCTCGCATAAAGTTCTTGTCTCGGTAATTCAAATGTGGGAGAAGGTTTTTTACTAATGAATCGATATTCAAAATCATTCCATTCTGGATCCCTTTCTCGATCAAAGCATCGGATTTCTAAATTCTCATAGGGACCCCCCGGAATTCCTTCCAGGGCCTGTTGAATTATTTTTATGGATTCCGTCATTTCACTAATTCGGACTAAATAACGAGCTAATGAATCTCCTTCTTTTTGCCACTGGATTTCCCAATCAAATTCGTCGTAACACTCATAATGATCAACTTTCCGAAGATCCCATTTGATTCCCGATGCTCGTAGTATTGGGCCGGATAAACCCCAATTTATTGCTTCTTCTCCACCAATAACGCCTATCCCTTCAACTCGTTCTAAAAAAATAGGATTTCGCGTAATAAGTTTTTGATATTCAACAATTCCTGTTAAAAAATAATCACAGAAATCCAAGCATTTATCTATCCAGCCATAAGGTATATCGGCCGCCACTCCTCCGATACGAAAATAATTATGCATCATTCTCATACCGGTGGCAGCCTCGAATAGATCATATACTAATTCTCTTTCTCTGAAAATATAGAAAAAGGGGGTCTGTGCACCAATATCTGCCATAAAAGGTCCAAGCCATAATAGATGAGAAGCTATACGACTCAACTCCAACATAATTACTCTGATATAGCTGGCTCTTTTAGGGACTTGAATATTCCCCAATTGTTCTGGTCCATTTACGGTTATTGCTTCCGTGAACATAGTGGCTAAATAATCCCAACGCGTTACATAAGGCAAATATTGTATAATTGTTCGGTTTTCCGCAATTTTTTCCATTCCTCTGTGTAAATAACCTAATATTGGTTCACAGTCAACAACATCTTCACCATCGAGAGTAACGATGAGACGAAGAACACCATGCATTGATGGGTGGTGAGGTCCCATATTGACTATCATAAGGTCTTTTTCTGTAGCTGATAGATTCATAAGTTTTTCCTCGATTCATTCTTACATGAATTGTTGAAAACGAAAAGACGTACATCAAAATGAAAATCTAATAAATCGACTAATTCAAATAAATCGACTAATTCAAAATTTGCAAATTAACGATTTTTTGATTCCCGAATATCCAACTCACTAATTAATTCTTTATAACGTATTTTATTTTTCTTTGATAAATAAGACAGCAGCCGTTGACGTTTTCCTAGAATTTTACGTAGACCTCTCTGAGATAAATAGTCTTTTTTGTGCAATTCCAAATGTGAAGTAAGTCTTCGTATCTTATTGGTGAAACTAACTATTTGAAATTCAACGGACCCCCTGTTTTCTTCTTTTTTTTCTTGAAAAATAACTGAGATGAATGAATTTTTTACCATAAAACAAAATATTCTCTCCCCCTTTTTTTGAATGTGAATTTTACTGATCAGTAATAATAATACCAGTCATTTTGATATACACAATGATTTTAAGTTCGTTATGAACTTTCTAATTTGTTCAAAATTTGTTCAAATAAAATTAATCAATCCGGTTTTCAATTTGATTCGTACAGGGATACAAAAGAGTGATATATTTCTACAAAAGAGAAAATTTTAGAGTTCAAATAAGAGGATCTTAGTGATTCATTTGGCGATCTAATTTCTAATTAATATATATTTGTAATATATATTTGATATGTATGTCATTAAATTAGTATCATGTATCAGAATGAAATGTAAGACAATCCTTGTGCCCATCTATTTGTTTTCATAGACCCGGCACGGTACATACATAATATATGGGAAAATGTACCATTAACTAATTTTCAAACGCGGATACATATGTATCCTTACCATACTGAAACGACTGCCATTATTAGTATTAAACCAATAGCGATTCATACAAGCTAAATCTTCTAATCGATAATTGGGCCAAAGAAAGAACTTTAATTTAATTAGTTTCTTTTTATCACTATCAAGATGTTTGTTTTTAGTCAAAACTTGACCACAGTTTTTTACAGTATTTAAAAATACTGGATTTCTATGCATAGCATTTTTATCCCTTGAATTGAAAGAAATTAGAATTCGCAATTCTCGCCGGTGGTAAGGGGATAAAATATTTTCAGGAATAAACAAATCATAATGATTTTTGTCTTTATTTTCAGTCATTTTTTGATGTCTTGCAATAGATTCATCAAAATTCTTTTTATCAATATAGTTTTTTTCTTGGTATCTTTGATTAATTTGGTGTTTATCTTTATGAACCAACGAAATACTTATAGTTTGATATAGAATAAATTGGCCATCATTTTTTACCGACAGACGAACTGGCTCGATAATAAATATTCCTTTTTTCAGTAATTTTCTAAGAGTTAAATTCTTCTGAATCCGCAAAATATCCAGATTCATTTCTCCCCTTTGAATAGAGGATATAACAATTTCCTTTGGATTTATCAGTCTAAGCAGGAGACAATATACTTTGACATTATTGAGTATTCTTTGATTTAAAGAACCATCCCATCTCAATTGAAAACGCAAATACCTTTTTAGGAAAAAATCAAGCTCTGCTTCCGTGTTGCTCTTGTATTGCTTTTTCTTTCTACGTTTTTTTCTGTCTGATTTACCATAATCTTCTTCAACATCTTTTTCTTGGTTTGAGAGAACAGATTTCAAATTTCCTTGTTTTTGTGCATCTGATACAAGATCCCCTTCACCTATGAGTTCTTTTTCTTCTTGATTTCGATTCTCTAATCCAATCATTTTTTTTTCGTTCGGTGCTATTTTTTCGTTCGGTGCTATAAGGGGGTCCTTTTTTTATTTTCAATAATATTTTTATTAATGTTCCCGTTTCCATTTAAATTTAAAAGAAGTAATTTTATTGGTATGATCCATGGTTTAACCTTATACGCATTATATAGCAGCATAAATTCTGGGAAGAACCAAAGCTCCAGATTCGATATAGGACGACTTAGTATTTCTTCATTCATTCCCATCCAATCAAAAGGGCTTCCTTTTTGATTGGATGGGTTGCTTTCTTGATCTTGATAAATTGTGAAATAAAAAAGGTCCATTTTATCAATTATTTGATAATTATTAACCGCAGTCTTAATATTTTTGTTACTCTTGGTACTGGTATCGACCCAGGACTCAATATCGGCCTTATTTCTAAGACAAAAATGAAGAATTCGCCAATTAAAAAACTTTCTATGCGAAAATTTCCCCATAGCATCTAGGATATCGTCTTCGCCTAGATAATTATGGATAGGGATATCCCTCAATGTATCAAACAATTTTCGTTTATCCGTGTTGTAATTATAAGAAATCTCTTCCCTCTTATTTACTTGGAATGGTGATCCATAAGCATACGAGTCCCTCTTATCTTGATAATTAATAGATTTATATGATAAAAAATCATATCCATAGTGTTTTTTCAAATTTGATTTTTTATATTTTTGTTCTTGATTCAGTTTATATTCTTGATTCAGTAATGAATTTGCTTGAAAATCATTTTTTTTTTCGTAATGAATTAATCTTTCTTTTTCATCTGAATCCCATTTTGTTAAATCCTTATTTTGAGCCAGATAGCGTTGATTGGCTCTATTTCGCCATTGTGCTGGTACTAATCTAAGCCATCTACTCTGAACTAAATCGTATTGATAACGACTCCTTAACCAGTTTTTCCATTCATTCATTCCAGAATGCCAAAAGATTTTCTGTCTTAACCCATAATGATGTCTTAATCTGGGAAAATGAGATACTCCCTGTTCTTCAAAATAATCTTTTATTTCATTTTTAAGAAAAAGAGATGTTCCATGATATTGAAGGATAGATTTTAATTTTAAAAAACTAATAACTTGGGTTTGGGATAATTTGTAAAATACATATGCTTGTGAGAAGGAGGATAAGTCACAAAAAGCTTTTTCATTTCTAATACTAACATTAGAAAGTGAAGAAAGTGAGTTTTTTATAGTTGAAATAAAATGAGTTGTATTTTTAGTTGTTTTATTAATTCTTTCTTGATTTGTTTCATTATTGTGAATGAATTTCTCAATCATTTTTTTTGTTGATTCAGGAAAAAGTTGTGTATTGGTTCTTGGAATATTAATGATATATAGAAGAATATCTATGTATATCTTTTCAATGAAAAATTTTATAAAAAAATAGAATTTACGGATTAATCGAATATTTCTTCTTTTTAATATTTGCCAATTTTTTTTTGATGATTCTAATATTTTATCCCGATAACTTATTTTGTTAGAAATAATATTTATTTCTTGAGTTAGAAATTCGTTTTTCTTGTCTTTTATAATTCTAATTTTTTCTATTTGATTTTTGATTGTGTTTGTTCTCGTAGTCAGATCCTTTATTTTTTTTTCTATTAATGAATAATTTGTTCGCTCCATAGATTGAATTTGAAGGGATGATTTGCGAATCATCTTATTACTGATTAGCGAATCCTTTTTAGTTTCGCCCAATTCATATATTTCTCTCAACCCAAAAAATGGAATTGGATTTATTTTTGAAAGTTCTTTTATTATTCCCTTTAGAAATAGAATACTTTGAGCGAACCCTTTTTTTGTTTCTTTTGAGACTTTTCGAAACAATTTTGTTTTTTCTTTTAAAATTGTTAAAGCTATAAAACATTTCGTTTTCAATTTTTTTATTTTTTTTTTTTAGTTCTTTAAAAATAGGCTCAAAAAACGAACGCTGTTTTCGAGCAGAACCGAAAGGTAGTTCAGTTTCCATTCCCCAAACTGTTAAAAAGCAAAAATCATTCTTTTGACCTTTCTTTTTTTTCATTGGATCCTTATGAGAGGGTTGTAGTTTAACTCTATGCCAAG